CTTCAATTGCTAAATCCTGCCCTTTTCAGCCAATCTATTTATACCAGACTAGTAAACCTTATGGCATTCCGTTATAGTGGGAGCCTTTTGTTTATGCTAAGTACTGTCGCCGGATGGCTAAGCGGACAACTTCTATTCATCAAAGTGACAGAAGTCTTCTGTTCACGTGTAGAACGTGATTTACCGTTGAAATTGCTGCCAAGAAAACAGCATATTGCCGTAACTTTACAAATTATTTTCTTTAGTTACTTTGTACTCATGTGTTATGGCAGAACCCCAGCCGTTTTAATTACTAAATGGGCTGACGAGAGAGCCTTGATTCGAGGTCCTCAAGAGGAGGAAGAAGACGAAAATACAAAGCAAGTGGATGTTAATAAAAAAATGGAAAATAAAGAGAAAGAGAAAAAAGAAAGGCAGAAAAAAGAAAGGCAGAAAAAAGAAAGGCAGAAAAAAGAGAGAGAGAAAAAAGAGAGAGAGAAAAAAGAAAGGCAGAAAAAAGAAAGGCAGAAAAAAGAAAGGCAGACAGAAGAGAAAGAGGAAAAAGAGAAAGAGGAAGAAGCCACGTTGAATAAAACGAAGAAAGATTCAGATTCAGCGTTATCCAAAATATTGTGTAAACCGTGGCCCACAATATTTTTTGATTATCGCCGATTCAATCAGCCGTTACGGTATGTCGGTGTCGGTGATTTAATTCTTCGCGGTCCTGTGAAGAGCGAAGTCGCTCAGTATTTTTTCGATATTTGTCTCAGTGAGGGACGCCAAAGAATGTCTTTCACAGCTCTGCCCAGTATGTCTTTCTTTGCGAAAATGGTCGACTTAGGAAGTCGAAGTTCTTTCACAAATCAGGATTCTCTTGATATTTTTGATAGATGGATAGTTACCAAAAAAGAAAGAAGGAATTACTTAGGCAAAGAGCTTGAAGACCGAGTTAAAGCTCTAAGCAATGGATTCCCTGTTGTAAATGTGATAGAAAAAAGAGTGAGATTTTCGAGAACCAAAAGTGGAGAGTGCCTTCCAGAAGTAAATGATCCTTTACTGAGCGGGCCATTCCGTGGGATCATGAATCAATTTAAATCACCATGGATGTTACCTCCAGAGGACGACGACTCTGGCTCTACCAAGGGATTTGAAAAAAATCAAAAATCGAAGAACGATCATTCTACCAAGGAATTTTGGCGTTGTTCGATCGTTCAACCGGAAAATAAGAATAAAGTCGTTCGAACGAAAAATAATAAATTGAAAATTATTATCAAATGGTGGCTCGATAAAATCCGTATATTCTTGTTAGAAGAACAAGAAACAAGAACATTTTTAGACGAGGTGACATTTAAAGAAATGTCAAAAATATTTGACAATATCTATCCGAAAGATTCGTTAGAATACATATTTCAAATATTGGTCCCAGCGGATGTAGATATCGAAACGGAAATCGCTTCTTGTGATAAAAAAATATATACTAACTATTTGTTGAATATTTTCCTTCAAACCACGGGTACGAAATGGGAATTGCTTCTTAGTGTCCTTTCTACGAAACAGGCTTTGCTTTGTGAGCGATTTTTTTTAATGAAATCAACAGAACTCCCATCTTCTCTGATATCTATGGATGTCAAAGATATTCCTGAAGAGATTTCTAAGGAACATCTATTTTTTGAAGAGAAAAAAGGTCAGTATGAAGTCACTGAGAAAAATATTCCTGATGAAGATCGTTATTATAAAGATTTTTTTGTCCTTTATGAGAAATTCATGACATTCAGGGATAATTTCATTTTTAATGATCATGAACCTCGAATTCGAGATTTTAGTAAAATTATTGTGCCTACATGGCCTAGCATATTAATATCGGGCGTATACGAGAGTATGGATATCAAAGATTCCCTCGAAACTCGTCCAAAAAAAGCTCGAAATCTGCTAACTATAAAACCCTTTGAAAAAATTGAAGAGGAACGACGACAAAGGGAAAGGGAAGAACAGAATAGAAAAGGAATTATAAACTTTGACTTCTTAAAACGGTTCAAAAAAGAAGCTGAAGAAGAAGCTGAAGAAGCTAAATACGCTGAAGAAGAAGGAGCGAAAGAAGGAGATAAAGAAGATGATGAGGACCCGATGTCAAACGAAATACATGTGTTTAGTTATCCGCACGAGGGAGATTTTCGTCGGCTCCTAGTTAAAGGAGCCCTACGTTTTCAAAGACGTAAAGTTTCATTGTTGAACTGTTGGACAGCGAAACCACAGTCGAGTCTCTTTGAGAGACTAAAGGAGATGACTAAAACAAGACGTCACAAACCCAAACTTAAAGAGCGGACAAAGACAAACATAGCAAAATCCTCCGAACAAAAACGAAGAATAAAAGAAAGAAATCGCCGTGATAAACAGCAGGGATTCGATTGGGAAATCCTTCACTATGTAAGAGCTATTATATTATTTACTCAATCATATCTTAGAAAACGATTATATTTACCTTCATTGATAATAGCCAAAAATATTGGTCGTGCTTTATTATTTCAGGTCCCCGAATGGGAGCAGGATTGGGAAAACTTGAGTAAAGAATTGCATATGAAATGCAATTATGATGGCTATGAATTGACAGACCCAGACATACCTAAAGACTGGTTGAAAGACTATGTGAAAGAAGGGGTTCAAATCAAGATTCTATATCCCTTTCGCTTGAGACCTTGGTATGAATCTAATCTCCAATCTTATGATAGTGAAGACAAAACTAGTTTCTTAACCATGTATGGAACAGAAACTGAATTACCTTTCGGTAATCCAACAAAAGTGCCTTCTTTTTGGAAACCTATTGTCCAATGGATTTGGAATTCCGTTATCCAACGAATAAATTCCGTTATCCAATGGATAAAACCCATTTTCCAATGGATGAAACCTATTATCCAATGGATGAAATCTATTGGCCAATGGATGAAACCTATTATCCAATGGATGAAACCTATTGGCCAATGGATGAAACCTATTGACCAATGGATAGCATTGATTCGCTCCAGAATAACAAAAGTAGAGATGAACAAATCCGAACTTAGACCAGATACTGGAAGTACAGAAAATCTTCAAATGAATGACAGGATCCCTGTACTGATTCGGACTAGTCGTACGCCTAATGTTAAATTTTCTATAGAAGTAGTCCAAGATTCAATGGACCCATTTCTAACTGAGATCAAACCAGATGTTGATCTGGAAGATACAGATGATTGGACAACCACAATGAATAATCGGATCAAACAGATGAATAAAGAATATTTGTTTGACTTAGAAATTTGCAACAATTTGCGAGCCGATTTAAAAAAGAAAATGGATCAACCTTCTTCTGACATAGGATTCAGATTGAAAAAGGAATTGGCTCGAATCAAAATTTGGCTTTTGATTTTCCGAAAGAAAAGCGTTCGATTCATTAGGAAATTGCCATATTTTATGAAGGTTTTTTTTGTAAGAATGAAACTACATGTTATTGATCTGAAACTAGGTGTTCTTCATCTCATCGAGTCAAATTTACACTTTTTATTTAAATTAAGGAGGAATATTGCAGCAATTAGAAGAATATTCATTACGAAGAAAAATAGAATTATCAACCCAATTACCAAAGAAAACCAAAAATTAAAAAAAATTTCCCAAGCATATGTATTTCACAAGATATGGCAACAAATAAGGGCCATGAAGGGGTCTTATGCGAAGGATTTACTACAATCCAGAACCTCATCTGCTTTAATCAAAAAGGATATCAAAGAATTCTTAGACATACAAGGAATATTGGATTCTAAAGAGCCTCAAGATTTGAGGGTAAAAGATTGGAAACAATGGTTAAAATGGTGCGCTGGGTACAGAATAGCACCACAGAAAAGGAAAAAAGCACCACAAAAAAGGAAAAATGTAATCAGTAACCGACTGGGATGGAGTCAATTTGCATCTTTTTTGGGAGACAATCAATTTGCGTCTTTTCTGGGACGACTCCAGAAAAGGATCAAACGTCACAGATATGATCTTTTAGCATATAGTTATCTGAATTATATGAAAGAGGATACTCATGGACCCGCCGTTCAATATATACCAGAACCAGATCATCAAGTTATTACCAATTTTCAAAGAACCGGAAAGGAATCCGATTACTCGGATTCAGATTACTTCGATTTCGATGACTCCAAAAAAAGGAAGGATTTCGATGACTCCAAAAAAAGGAAGGATTTCGATTACTCCAAAAATAGGAAGGATTTCGATGACTCCAAAAATAGGAAGGATTTCGATGACTCCAAAAATAGGAAGGATTCCGATTACTGGGTAACTAAGAAGAATTACTATTACAAATTCCAATTCTGGCTTTTCCCAGACATTAGAAAAAAAGTAAAAAATGTAGAAAGACTTGATGACCTTTTTCCTCCGGATACATTCATGAGATGTTTTAAAGAAATCTCTGATTTTAAAGAATTTAAAATACCAGAGGACTTTGATATTGATGCTTATATAATGGAAAGGATTAGAAAAAGAGAAGAAGAAAAACAAAAAAAACTAGAAGAAGAACAAAGAATTAAGCAAGAAGAAGAAAAGAAAAAAAAAGAGAGAGAAGAGAAAAAAGAGGAAAGAATGCGAAAACTGGAAGCGGCAACTACTCCAGAAGAAGTGAAAAGAATTAAAAAGGCATTTAGGAAAGAAGATAAAGAAAATATAAAGAAAAAAAGAAAGGCTTTGAAGGACAAACAAATAAAAAGGGAAGAAAAAAGACGAACTGCCCGAATTAAAAAACGGGCAGCTCGACGAGCTGAACGAGCTCAAGAAGAAAAAGATCGACGAGCTCGAAAACTTAAAAATATAAAAAATAGAGACTTCCTAGTTCAAGACTTTAAGAATCTTTATGGCAAAAAAGTAAGCGATGAGGATGAAACATTCCGAATAGAGACAAAAAACAAAATTTTGAAACTAGATGCTGAAAAACAAGCAGAAGGTGACAAAAAGGGATGGGATGAAGTTAAATTTCGATTGGATTTGGGATCGGATAATGAAGAAGAACAAACCGAAGAAGAGAGAAAAACACAAAAAGAAGAAATTAAAGAAGAAATCAAAGAAGAAATCAAAGAAGAAATCAAAGAAGAAATCAAAGTGAATAAATTAGCGTATCGAAAAATGTCAAAAAATAGTTATAGAATGATATTGAAGAAAAAGCTGAAAGAGCTGGGATTTGATCCTTGGTTTTCCAAGTGCAAAAATGCGGCTCGTTTCTTAGACGAGAAGAAATTAGGCAGCAAGTACTTTACATTACAAGCCACTAGACCGTATTTGGATAACGGAGAACTTGACGTGGAATTAGTGGAGACTATGTTGTATATGGGAAGTCGCTTCAAGGGAAACGCTGAAGCATTTATGGGAATTTTGGGAGATCTAACAAGACGGTCTACGCCACTTCTACCGGGGTACTTTAATGATCGGTTCCTGATATATAAAATTGCAAGTTTTTTATTGAAATTAAAAAGGAAAGGGATTGATGTAAATCTTTTTGATAGATCTGTGCAATGCGAAAAAATAAAAACTATGGAGGATGAAAATGAAAACATTTCAAGTTCCCTCATTTTCGAATATATTTTGATTCCAAGACGTCGTAGAGAATTTCGAATTTTGAATCGTTTGAATCTGGAAAATAATTTAGGTGAAAGTACAGGATTTGACAATAGTAAAGACATACAGAATGACGAAGGACTCATGGAAAAAGACGAACGTCTTATCGTAGATACAAGGCAAAAGATAAGACGTTTTCTTTGGCCTCGTTATCGATTAGAGGATCTTATTTGCATGAATAGATATTGGTGGAATACAAATGATGGGAGTCGATCTGTTATGTTGAGGGTACGTATGTATCCCAAAATAGAACATTGGGAACATGTTCAAAAGAGTTTTTATCAAATAAAACATAGTCTTGTATCAATACGAGAGATTCTTCAAAATCTTTTAAATAATACCAAAAGTTTCTTGGGTTTTACTCGTACAAAAAGAAATGAGGTAAAGGATACAAAAATGAACTCTTTATGTACCATAACTTTAACTTCACCCCTTCCTTTTTGTTACATCAAAAACTTACCCCTTAGAAAATTTGATGAATTTATAAGGGGGTTTGCGTCTAATTTACGTAAACATTGGGGTCGTTGGAAAAACAAAATTAAGCTCTTTATTTATATTATAAAAAAAAATACTATATTATCGATAATATCGTGGCTTCCGAAAGGACTAATAATGCAGCTTCCAAAAGGCCCGCGTGAAAAAATGTTGGAATATCGAGTTATAGCCAGATATATACTAGCTCTCAAACCTGTTTTTCTCCCAAAGAGGTGGTGGTTGTATTGGTATGCGCCCCTGATGAATAAGCCCCTAACAAAAATTGTTATAATTAGAACAAATTATTCTGATAATCGGGGAGATCTTCCAAAGTGGGGAGACCCACCAAAATATTTTAAAATGTGGCCTTTAAATGATATAACAAAATATTTTTGGGCTAAAACTAAAGGAATCTGTCACTTTATCTGGGGTAAAGTGCTATGGGTAGAGGATAACGTTCTTATGAAACATTATCACGATATCTATATCAATTCTGATAATTTGGAATATTCTTGCGTGGATCGCTTTTTCCACTTATTAGATTATTATGGGATGAAAATAACTAATCTAGGTACAAAGGTAATCCTATTTTACTTCCTCCTCCGTAAATTATTCGGGTTCAGGTAACCCTGTTTCTATGGGAATAGAACAAAAAATCTATTTCCCGTAGAAACCTTCGGAATAAATCAGAATACATAGACCATGACCCAAAAATAAATGAAATGGGTCTCATTCTTTTTTCTTACTATAAATAAAATAAATCGCATTTGACTTCGGAAAATTTTATTTATGATCAATAATTTGTCCGTTCGTCCCTTTTTGGTTCCTAAAGAACAGAGAGGATCTGTTGAATCTCAAGTATGTTATTTAACCAGTCGAATTAAAAGACTTACTGAGCATTTGGACCTGCACAGAAGAGATTATTCGTCTCAAAGAGGTTTGTGGAAAATTGTGGGTAAACGGAAGCGACTTCTGATTTATCTGTTCAAGAAAGATAGACTTCGTTACGATAATTTAATTGGTCAATTAGATATTCGTGGGCTACGTTAACTTCGAACGAAGTTTTCAGATCCAATTATGGTTTATTAAATTCCGGATCCTAATGAGTCGTTCTTTTGTTCTCATTGATTTATAAAAAAACCGGAGAAGAGTTATGATTATGGTTGCTACGGAGAAAGGACCCATGATGGTAAGTATGGGTCCTCATCATCCATCAATGCATGGTGTTCTTCGACTTATTGTTACTCTAGATGGTGAAGATGTTATTGACTGTGAACCTATATTAGGTTATTTACATAGAGGGATGGAAAAAATTGCTGAGAACCGAACAATTGTACAATATCTACCCTATGTAACACGATGGGATTATTTAGCTACTATGTTCACAGAAGCAATAACGGTTAATGCGCCAGAAAGATTGGAAAATATTCAAGTACCTAAAAGAGCTAGCTATATCAGAGTGATTATGCTAGAGTTGAGTCGTATAGCTTCTCATTTGTTATGGCTTGGACCATTCATGGCTGATATTGGTGCGCAGACTCCTTTCTTTTATATTTTAAGAGAGAGGGAAATGATATATGATTTATTTGAAGCTGCCACGGGCATGCGAATGATGCATAATTATTTCCGTATTGGAGGAGTAGCTGTGGATTTACCTTACGGTTGGATAGACAAATGCTTAGATTTTTGCTATTACTTCTTCCCAAAAGTGACAGAATATGAAAGGCTTATTACACGCAATCCTATCTTTTTGAAACGAGTTGAGGGAGTAGGCATTATTGGTAGAGAAGAAGCAATAGATTGGAGTTTATCAGGACCTATGCTACGAGCTTCCGGAATCCAATGGGATCTTCGTAAAGTTGATCATTATGAATGTTACGATGAATTGGATTGGGAAATCCAATGGCAAAAAGAGGGAGATTCATTAGCTCGTTATTTGCTTCGAATCGGGGAAATGAAAGAATCTATAAAAATCATTAGACAGGCCCTAGAAGTAATTCCGGGAGGGCCCTATGAGAATTTAGAGGTCCGACGTCTCAATAAGGGAAAAGATTCGCAATGGAACGATTTTGAATCTCGATTTATTAGTAAAAAACCTTCTCCTACGTTTGAGTTATCAAAACAAGAACATTATGTGAGAGTAGAAGCTCCCAAAGGAGAATTAGGAATTTTTTTAATAGGAGATGATAATATTTTTCCCTGGAGATGGAAAATCCGACCACCTGGTCTTATTAATTTGCAGATTCTTCCTCAACTGGTTAAAAGAATGAAATTGGCCGATATCATGACGATTTTGGGTAGTATAGATATCATTATGGGAGAGGTTGATCGTTAAAATGGTGATTAATATGGCGGATCTCGAAGAACAAGCAATCAATTTATTTTCTAGATTGGGATTTCCAAAAGAGATCTCTAGTCTTATATGGATTCTAATTGACATAATTACTCTTCTATTGGGAATTACGACAGGATTATTAGTTATTGTATGGCTCGAAAGAAAAATATCTGCGGGAATACAACAACGTATTGGACCTGAATACGCTGGTCCTTTGGGAATTATTCAAGCTTTGACGGATGGGATAAAACTACTTCTGAAAGAGGATATTCTTCCATCTAGGGGGGATAGTTGGTTATTTAGTATTGGACCAGCGGTAGTGGTCATACCTATTTTTCTAGGTTATTTAGTAATTCCCTTTGGCCGCCACATTGTTCTACTTGATCTTAGTATAGGTGTTTTTTTTTGGATCGCCATTTCAAGTATTGCTCCCCTTGGACTGCTTATAGCAGGATATGGATCAAATAATAAATATTCTTTTTCAGGTGGTCTCCGAGCTGCTGCTCAATCTATTAGTTACGAAATTCCTTTAGCTTTATGTGTGTTATCTATATCTCTACGTGTGATCCGTTGGAATATGAGATTGATTTTCCCCTTTTTTTAGGATAAAACAGGAAAAAAAGTGAATGGGATGAATATTGACATCCCGATCGAAAAACTAGATAGTCATATGGGTGAGATCAAACAGTTTACAAATCTGCAGTAAGATGATTGAGTCCCATCCCCCATGTACAAGAGTGAAAGCATACACAATCAGTGAAAACTGTATACCCCAGTTCATATATTAGTCATTGGGGCCCAACAGCGGGGAGGCAAAGAAAAAAAGGTATGAAGTTATTATCATATATACCGAAAATTAAGCAAAGGTAGGTGGTGAGAAACACCAAGATATAAAAAAGATTAGTGAAATAAAAAGATAAACCGATTTACAGACCAGAGATGTTTCCATAGAAATGGGATTACAATAAGGACTTGGCATTGGTAGGGATGATCAAGTAGTACTTCCCCAGAACAGAACCCCGATCTAGAATATGTTTCTATCTACTGGAAAAAGAATGGCTATCCAGAACGAAGTAATCCTTTACACAGTTTTCCTCTCTCCTACAAAAAAATAGTGAAGGTTGAGATAGGTTCAAAAGCTCCTATTATTGTAGCAGACAGAATCTCATTGGTCCAATTTATGAATATTCTATTCTGGTGCTTTTTTTTTATTTTGGTATTGTGTTCTTATTCCTCAATGGCCATTGAGAAGCCGTATGAAACGAAAGTTTCACGTACGGTTTTGGAATAGAGATAAAAACAGTGATGTTTCTATCGACTATAATTATCCAACAGTTCAAGTACAATTGATATAGTTGAAGCACAGTGCAGATATGGTTTTTTAGGATGGAATTTGTGGCGTCAACCTATAGGGTTTCTAGCTTTTTTCATCTCGTCTCTAGCAGAATGTGAGAGATTGCCCTTTGATCTACCAGAAGCGGAAGAAGAATTGGTAGCGGGTTATCAAACTGAATATTCGGGTATCAAATTTGGTTTATTCTACGTCGCATCTTACCTAAATCTATTAGCTTCTTCATTCTTTGTAACAGTTCTTTACTTGGGCGGATGGAACTTGTCAATTCCATTCATACCCATTCTGGAACATTTCGAATGGGATTCTATTTCTGGAATTAGCGAGGTCTTTAATATAACGATAGGGATCCTAATTCTATTAGCTAAAGCTTTTCTTTTCTTATTTATTTCTATCACGGCAAGGTGGACCTTGCCTAGGATAAGAATGGACCAATTATTGGATCTTGGTTGGAAATTTCTTTTACCTATTGCTTTGGGTAATCTATTACTCACAGCTTCTTTTCAACTTATTCTATTGTAACCAACTTTATCTTCTTCTTCGTGAAGAGGTTCTGCATTCTGCAAGACATAAAAATTTGATAGATCAAATCTATGAAGAGAAAGAATTATCTATGATAATGATTATTTAAGGAGATTTGCCACATGTTCTCCACGGTGACTGGATTGATGAATTATAGTGAACAAGCAATACAGGCTGCGAGATACATTGGTCAAGGTTTTATGGTTACCTTATATCACATGAATCGTTTACCTATTACTATTCAGTATCCCTATGAAAAATTGATCCCATCAGAACGATTTCGTGGACGGATACACTTTGAATTTGATAAATGTATTGCTTGTGAAGTATGCGTTCGTGTATGCCCGATCAATCTACCCGTTGTGGATTGGAAAGTCGGAATAGATATTGGGAAAAAACGATTGGAAAATTATAGTATTGATTTTGGAATTTGTATCTTTTGTGGGAATTGTGTCGAATATTGTCCCACAAATTGTTTGGCAATGACTGAAGAATATGAACTTTCGACCTATGATCGTCATGAATTAAATTATGATCATATTGCTTTAGGACGTTTACCAATATCAGTGACTGAAGATTTAACAATTTGCACAATTCCGAGTTCAACTTATTAATTCTAACTTATTGTGTCTAAAGAAACTATGATAAAATATTCTGATTCGATCACTTCTACCAATTAATTTAGATCGAGTTTGATCAAAAAGACTGAGAAATAAGATACTCTTTTAATGAACCGGGAATGAATCATCTTAATTGACATTACATTAAGAATGTCACATGTATGATTGATCGGAAGCTATTATTGACCGATAGATTTATGAATAAGTGCTCATATTGAATGAAATATTCGAAGTACAAATATTATAATATCCAGTATAGCAAATAGAAAAATGAGATCACTTTTTTTTAGTGAATGAGATGGAATAATATTCGAACTTATCGTGCACATAATGAATCGACCTGAACAGATATATGATATTCTTTTGGCTCCTCTAACGCTAAGTCTCATATTAGGAGGTCTAGGAGTAGTATTACTTACTAATATAATTTATTCTGCCCTTTCATTGGGGCTAGTTCTTATTTGTATATCCCTATTCTATATTTTATTGAACGCGGATTTCGTAGCTGTTGCACAAATCCTGATCTACATAGGAGCTGTTAATATTTTAATAATATTCGCCGTGATGTTGATGAATAACCCGAAATATCCCAATTCGGCCCCCCCCTGGACCGTCGGAGATAGCATCACTTCAATCGTTTGTACGAGTCTTTTCTGTTCATTAATTACTATTATCCTGAACATATCATGGTTCGGAATATCTCTTACTCAAAAATCAGATCAAATTTTGGAACGAGATCTAACAAACAATATTCAACGTATTGGGGTTCATTTATCCACTGATTTTTTCCTTCCATTCGAACTTATTTCTATAATTCTTCTAGTTGCTCTAATAGGAGCTATTACTATAGCTCGTCGAGAAGAAACAGTTTGAAAAGTTGCAAATGAAAGCTCTCGTGTTTATTAGTATCATAAATATGATCTTTTAGATCGCAGAAGAATCATTTCATTCCTTATTATAATGTAAAATATTAAACTTAATAGAACTTTTGTTTGTATCTGAAGAAGTTGAGGTATGAGGAGTTCCTCTATTATGCTCGAACATGCACTTATTTTAGGTGCTTATTTATTATCTATCGGTATTTATGGACTAGTAACAAGTCGGAACATGGTTAGAGCACTTATGTGTCTTGAGCTAATACTTAATGCGGTTAATTTAAATCTAGTAACATTCTCAGATTCTTTTGATAGTAGGCAAGTAAAGGGGGACATCTTCTCGATCTTTATTACAGCTATTGCAGCTGCTGAAGCAGCTATTGGATTAGCTATTGTTCTAGCAATATATCGTAACAGAAAATCAACTCGTATCGATCAATTTAATTTGTCAAAATGGTAATATCTATATATTCTAAATCTGTATATCTATTCCTATTCAAATAAATACTAGGTCTGTCTCTATAAAAATAGATCTATATCTCTCGCTCTTTCTTTATTTTATATATAGTATTACGATCAATCAATAACATTATTCATAATTTAAGTCATTATCCAAATCTAACATGATTAGACCAGATTTGGTGAAATCTGGAGAGATGAAAGTTATACAAATCTTATTATTCTGATAGAATCCAAATCTATCCATTATATCCCAGATAATACAATTATTGATTTGCTTGATAGTCATAATATATCGTTATTGGCCATATATTATTAAAATATTATCCAATTAAAAACTTTTAATTAACTAATGGAGTTCTTAGGTCCAATGGCACATTCAGTAAAAATTTATGATACATGTATTGGTTGTACTCAGTGTGTACGAGCGTGTCCCACAGATGTATTAGAAATGATACCTTGGGAAGGATGTAAAGCTAAGCAAATTGCTTCTGCTCCAAGAACAGAAGACTGCGTAGGTTGTAAGAGATGCGAATCCGCTTGTCCAACGGATTTCTTAAGTGTACGTGTTTATTTATGGCATGAAACAACTCGCAGTATGGGTCTAGCTTACTGACCTCTAAGTACAATAAAAAATAGTTAGATCCATCCCATACATATTTTTCATTCTCCTTTTTATCTTTCACTGATCAAAACCCATACTCAACCCAAGATCTCAAGCATGGGTTTTGATATCGAAAGTCTCTTTTCTTTTCATTATGAGCAATTTACCTTGGTTAACAATAATTGTTATTTTGCCCATATCTGCGGGGTTATTAATTCCATTATTTCCCCATAGAGGGAATAAGATGATACGATGGTATACTCTAGGTATTTGCTTATTAGATCTCCTTTTAATGACCTATACATTCCGTTATCATTATCATTTTGATAATTCATTAATTCAATTGGAAGAGGATTATAACTGGATAGATCTTATTCAGTTTCATTGGAAACTGGGAATTGACGGATTTTCTATTGGACTTATTTCGTTAACGGGATTTATAACTACTTTAGCTACTTTAGCTGCTTGGCCAGTTACTCGAAATCCGCGATTGTTGCATTTCTTGATGTTGGCAATGTACAGTGGCCAATTAGGATTATTTGCTTCTCGAGATATTCTACTTTTTTTTCTCATGTGGGAGTTGGAATTAATTCCCGTTTACCTACTTTTATCCATGTGGGGGGGGAAAAGACGTCTATATTCGGCCACAAAATTTCTTTTGTATACTGCGGGTGGTTCCATTTTTATCTTAATGGGAGCTTTAAGTATGGGTCTCTATGGATCTCATGGACTCACATTCGATTTCGAAATATTAGCTAATAAATCTTATCCCATAACATTAGAAATAGTATTCTATTTAGGGTTTTTGATTGCTTATGCCATAAAATTGCCAATCTTCCCTTTACATACCTGGTTACCAGATACTCATGGGGAAGCACATTATAGTACATGTATGCTTTTGGCCGGAGTTCTATTGAAAATGGGAGGATATGGGTTAATCCGAATCAATATGGAATTGCTGCCTCATGCTCATTCTCTGTTCTCACCATGGTTGATAATAATAGGAGCGGTGCAAATTATCTATGCAGCTCTAACTTCTATGGGTCACCGCAATTTGAAAAGGAGAATAGCCTATTCATCAATATCTCATATGGGTTTTGTAATTATAGGAATTGGTTCCATGACAGATAAAGGTCTCAGTGGATCCATTTTGCAAATGATTTCGCATGGATTAATTGGTGCTGCACTTTTTTTCTTAGCAGGAACAAGTTACGATAGGATACGTACTCTTTTCCTTGACGAAATGGGAGGAATCGCTATACCAATACCTAAATTTTTTACTATGTTCAGTAGCTTTTCAATGGCTTCTCTTGCATTGCCAGGAATGAGTGGTTTTGTAGCAGAATCTATTATATTTTTGGGAATAATTACTAGTAAATATTCTCCGACCTTTCGAATAATTATTACTATAATAGCGGCAGTTGGAATGATATTAACTCCTATCTATTTATTATCTATGTTACGTCGAATGTTCTATGGATATAAGTTTTTGAATGTCCCGAATCCTTATTTGAAGGATTCGGGACCGCGCGAAATTTTTATTTTGATCTGTCTCTTTCTACCAATCATAGGTATTGGTCTTTACCCCGATCTAGTTCTATTTCTATACAATGAAAAGGTCGAAGCTATTTTCTATCGATCTTTCTATGAATCGTAAATTTATTAACTTGCAGAGCTATCTAATAGACCTAATTACTTCTTATCTTTATGAGATATTAAAAGAATTAAAATAGAGAGAATTGCTCTCTAGTTCGAGTTATTTCAAGTAGTGATTTTCTACGATTCTATAATCACCCTCTGAAATAACTTGGACGAACTACCTATTGATCTCACTTCTCAATAACATAGAATGACTGTATTGAATCTATCCTACGTTAATTCATCTCATTTATTGTTCTATGCTAAATCAACCATCCATAGCTATGTAAACCTATTCCTAATAGATTAACCCCCAAATAGCAGATCCAAACTATAAAAAATCCTAGAGAAGCCACAATTGCCGGTTTCTCACCTTGCCAACCCTTGTTAATTCTAGTATGTAGATAAATTGCAAATATGGTCCAAGTAATTAATGCCCAAGTCTCTTTTGGATCCCAGCTCCAATAAGATCCCCAAGCCTCATTGGCCCATACTGCCCCAGAAAGAATACCTATAGTTAAAAGGGAAAATCCTAGACCAATAGCACGATAACTCCAATTATCTAATTGGATAATCAATTTCCATTTACGATAATTGCTAAATGGAAAGCAAAAAGGATCTTTCAAATCCTTTTTTTCTTGGTCGTATAAATACCAATTTTTATTAGGAAGGAAAGATCGTAAAAAGGAATTGTCCGCACTAAGAAGAATCTTTCTATTTATTCGGAACGTAATGATCAAAAAAGCTATTGATGATAGGCATCCACATAAAAGAGTTGCATAGCTGAGCAATATCATACTTACATGCATCATTAACCAATGAGATTGTAAAGCGGGTACTAGCATTGCAGACTGCTGCATTTTATCCGGAAGACCTAAAGTAGCAAAACCATGAGTTAACATAGCACTTGGCGCGGTGATTGCACCTAACCACCAAGCAGCCTGGCCCCGTACTTCTATAACTATATGAATCATGGAAGAAATCCATGAAAGTAACATGAATGACTCATACAAATTACTTAACGGTAAATGTCCCGAATAGAGCGAACGAGTAACTAATACTCCCGTTATACAAATAAACGTCACTATCATGCCCTTTCCTCCCGAACTACTTAGTTCTTCACTTTGATAAACTAAGGTTCCCCAATAAATGAGAGTGACAACAAAAGTCAGAGAAAAAGAAACATGAGCTGATATATGTTCTAGAGTGCTTAATATCATAATAAACCCATTTCTTAATTTGATTTTGAATAGAATCAATGATAAAAAATAAAATCGATTGATATGTCATTAATCATATCGACATAGATCGAACAGTGGTAGTCATTTACTCTATAGGTATTCTATAAGTAATCTATGGGGATTCTATAGGGAAGGGATTGAATCCATGGTATCTTATTACCAATAATGCCGCCACTCGGATTCGAACCGAGATGCTCTAGCACTGCTTCCTAAGAGCAGCGTGTCTACCAATTTCACCATGGCGGCTTGGTATTGTCTAGTCAATATATTAGACTATTTTTCCGAGATTGTCAATGGGAATATGTATAAAAGAGTAATTGTTATCAGCAATGTCCGAATGTCAGTTCGGACATTGAATATTAAATGTTATGTTGGTTGTTTTAACGGAGCATGGCGCAGTTTGGTAGCGTGCCATCTTGGGGTGATGGAGGTCGCAGGTTCAAATCCTGTTGCTCCGAAACGAACGGTAAACAAAATTGTATTTATTTAATAGGTTCTGCCATTGAACAAATATATAACTAAAAAACTAAAAATGATCGCAATGGAATAAGAACAACTAGATTTTGAACATGGAAGAACGAGAAAGGAGAAGGGTTTTATATTTAAAAATGACTTTGTCATCGTAATGATTCATTCGGTCGAAAAATAACAACAATATTGGATAAAAAGAAAAACTAGGATGAATTGAATTAAATATCTTTTATATTCTTATTTGATCAATTGTCTGCACAATTGGACCTTAGAGATTGCGATGTGAATAGGGAGGTCGACATCCCATCCCCATATAAGATCGCAAGAATATAACAGGCTAGCTAATCCTTTTAGCTAAGCTAATGAAATGGGGTTGAATCATTTCATTTGATTACTAATATGTCCCTATGTCTGTCTAAAATGGTCTTGGCATTACATGATTATCACAGTAGAGATACAAAAAATATTAGCTGTGAGTCATCTTAAATAATTTAAGCACTCCTTCCTATCTGACTATAAAGAAAAGAATGAATGATTTCATACTTAATCACGAAGGATGAATCGGTTAATCTGGAACTAAAAACTACAAATGATTTATCATCATTAGAGCATCGCTCCGATGATACATCTAGCAGACCGAAATAAACAAGCGCTTCTATGATTAACCATAGGTTATGTGGTTACTACGTTTCAATCAAGTTTCTTTTCGGCATAGATAGAATGAAATTTTCATAGCTACCAGCTACATATAATGGCAGAGTTGATCCGGGATTATTAAAAAGAACACTGCACTTTTATCTTTTTCCAGTGGGAAAGGAAAAAAGGATGGAGGAATGGTTGATAAACCCCCTATCTTCAAAATTGGTCGAAGAGAACGGCTGTAGTAGAACTAATTTATGACCGTGTCCCTTTTGCCCGACCACCCTTCCAACCAAGTATCTCTACCTCGAGAGAGAAAAAAAGGTTCCCATCGCTGGTTTCCAGAGTCTTAGAGGGTGTAGTATATTTGCTGGTGTTACGCATCCACCAATTCATTGCTGGATCTATATTTTATTTGGATGATCCAGAGGATGAGTCCTCTGCTGTGAAAGAAAAACCCTTGGCTGATCTAGAAAGCGAAAGCTCAGGAAAATGCTTTAAATCACCGTTAACTAAAGAAAAAGCTTTTGCTGCGGCCCGATATGCTTTTCCCTTCCAAATATTGTTACGGATTTTTTTTTTAGATTTAGAGGTACGCTTCTTTGGAACTGCCATAATGAATAATATAAACTAGTTTTAATTCATTTATCTAGTTCGATGTGAAGGACATGTATGTACTTAGTAATACGATATAGTTTTTTCTAAAGGAAAGAAACTTTAATAAAGATCTAACTCCCTCAATTATTTAAAATTGAAATAAGTAATGACTCACCTTCTTTTGGTTAATCCGTTCCCACCTCCCCATATTTTTACAAATGGGTGGAATCTATTACAAATCAAATCCAAATTGTATTTATTGTTCAATGTATTTGCGCCTTGTTGTTCTTCTAGAACACATCTTATAAAGGATCATTTAATCTTTTAAATAGTTCAAGTTAGATATAATATCTAACTAACTCCCGCATTTTTTAAGCGGAGATGTACCGGATTAGTAGTAGGAGATCCACGACAGCAATTAAGTAATACTTAATTGCTGAATACAATTTTATTCTTAATTATGGCCATATGACCCTAAGGAGTGACGGATATAAAAAAAATAAATCAAATTCTTGTTAAGCAAGCTCCATTATAAATTTCATCTGCAGTATAAGAAGTTTTGTAAATTGTATCTTTAGTTAACTAGATTATATGAAATCATTCAAATATAAATGTTGTGTGTACACAACTATCTTTATATATGAGTACCTAGACTGAAAAATAGGAACTAGAGTTCCTTCTTGCCCATCTGACAAATATTTGATTAGTATCAGTATTTGATCGGTTCAAATCTGGTATTTGCATAAAAAAGATGAAAAAAGATCAAAGGAATATGAAATCAATGGGATCCCATCTCATATTCTATCTTCTTCCTGGTTTGCGTGCAACCTCTTCTTTTTTTTTTTTTTTTTCTTTTTAGGATCTAGTGGATTGGAAACCAAGAATGTGGAATATTAAAATATTTAGAATAATGATTTGATTTTCTTATGGAATTTCTATATAAATATGCTCGGATCGTGCCTTTCCTTCCGCTTTCAGCTTCTGTACCAATAGGATTAGGATCCTTATTTTTTCCGGGAACAACGAAGAGTCTTCGTCGTACATGGGCTCTTATTAGCATTTTTCTGCTAAGCGTAGCTATGTTTCTTTCTTTCAATCTGTTCTTGCAACAAATTACCGGCGGTCCCATCCATCGATATTTCTGGTCCTGGATCATCAACAAGAAGTTTTCGTTAGAGTTGGGTTACTTGGTTGATCCACTTACTTCTATTATGTTAGTTTTAGTTACAACAGTTGGAACCATGGTTATGATCTACAGTGATCATTATATGTCTCATGACAAAACGTATGTGAGGTTTTTTGCTTATCTCAATTTTTTCAATGCTTCTATGCTGGGACTAGTTATTAGTCCTAATTTAATACAAATATATATTTTTTGGGAATTAGTGGGAATGTGTTCCTATTTATTAATAGGTTTCTGGTTTACGCGACCCAGTGCGGCTAATGCTTGTCAAAAAGCATTTATAACTAACCGTACGGGGGATTTTGGACTCTTGTTAGGAATCTTAGGTTTTTATTGGGTCACGGGTAGTTTCGAATTTCAATATTTGTACGAAAAATTAAATGAATTGATTGCCGTTGATGGGGTTCGTTCATTCTTTGTTACTTCGTGTGCTTTTCTCTTATTTTTAGGTCCAGTAGCCAAATCTGCACAATTCCCACTTCATGTATGGTTACCTGATGCTATGGAAGGACCTACTCCTATTTCAGCTCTTATACATGCCGCTACTATGGTAGCAGCAGGAATTTTTCTTGTAGCTCGATTGTTTCCTCTTTTCAGAGCTCTACCTTTAATAATGAATCTTATCTCTTGGATAGGTGGAATAACAGCTCTATTGGGAGCTACTATGGCTCTCGCTCAAAAAGATCTTAAAAGAGGCTTGGCTTATTCCACTATGTCTCAATTAGGTTATATGATGTTAGCTCTAGGTATAGATTCCTATCAAATCGCTCTGTTCCATTTGATTACACATGCTTATTCTAAGGCATTATTGTTTCTAGGATCTGGATCAGTGATCCATTCCATGGAACCCATTGTTGGATATTGTCCCGATAAAAGTCAGAATATGGCTCTTATGGGTGGTTTGAGGAAATATATGCCAATTACAGGCATTACTTTTCTTTTAGGGACACTTTCTCTTTCTGGTATTCCACCTTTTGCTTGTTTTTGGTCCAAAGACCAAATTCTTAGTGATAGTAAGTTATATTCACCCATTTTCGGGGGGATAACTTGGTTCACAGCAGGGTTAACTGCCTTTTATATGTTTCGTATGTATTTACTTACTTTTGAAGGAGACTTCCGTATAAATTTAGTTAATTTATATAACAACCATATTACATTATATTCAACTTCTATGTGGGGAGAGGAGGAATCCAGGACATTCAGTAGAACGAGAGTGGATTCTATGTCTAATCAAATTACAGGAAAGAATAACTCCTTCGCCAAAGAAACATTTCAAATTTCGAATAAGATGGAAGCCAAAAAGAACAGGGGGTTAGTTGTCACTTATCCTTTCTTCCATAAAGGATATTTTGCATATCCGAAAGAATCGGGCAAGGCAATGCTATTACCTTTAGTTTTTTTAGGAATATTTACTCTGTTTGTTGGATTGATAGGGGTTCCTTTTTTCCGAGGCGGAATGAGTTATGATATATTATCTCAGTGGTTTACTTCATCGATGAACCATTTCGATGAGAACCATCCGGAGAATTGGTCCGAATCTTTCACAGATGCAATCCCCTCAGTTGTTATAGCATTCTCCGGTATATTCATGGCGTATATTCTATATAGACCTATTCACTTCTTATCACAGGATGTACATCCTATTCAGATGAGGAGTATCGCGGACCAATCTATTAAGATTATATATAATTGGTCATATTATCGAGCCTATATAGACCTATATTATGATATAATCTTTACTAGAGGTGTACGAAGATTAGCTGAAACAAGTCATTCATTTGATCAATGGGCAATTGATGGAATTCCAAATGGAGTAGGTATTTTAGGTCTTTTTGTAGGAGAGGGGATGAGATGTCTAGGAGGGGGACGTATATCTTCCTATATATTTGTGTCTTTATTCTGTATATTAATGTCTATATTAATATATTATTATTCATTTTAATAATGAATAATTAACATTCCATCCATATAAGAAATAAATTGATCCATTATCAATTTATCCTCTTGTGTCCATAAGACAATTCTATCTTTTTTATGTCGTTTAGTTCCCTGGACTCATCGATTCTTTAAGAGAATCAATATTGTGAATGAATATTGATTCATTGATTCATTCAATTCATTTACATAGAATTGATATAGAGATAAAAATAAAATTATAAATATTTATCTAAATGCTGAAAAAGGAAAGACAAATAGTGATTGATCTGGCGAAGGGAGCAATGTATAAATTCTATTCACGAATTGCATTGCAGTTCTAAGCGCTACCATGTCTGTTCTATTTAACTTAATAAGAGGTTCGGAAAGATAGGTAAAGAGGGTTAGTTTATTACCTGCTAGCTTTAAGCATAAGAGAAAAGACCAGGGATAGAGAGGTCTTTGGTACCCTTTGGCAGAGTGAGCATACTCAGCTCACTGGCAGATCTGCAGCATCGTATCGATTTATCAATACGCATCTCGGGGGGGGGGGGAGGACAGTGAAGATGATTGTGTTGGTGGTGGTTGACCACCACCACCCCTTGTCCCGGAAGCTTTCCGGAAGAAAGGGGATTGCTATCATGACATTTTATACCTATAATATAGCCTATAATATACATAGGAAGCTATAATATAGCTTATAATATACATAGGAAGGCGGGGGTGTTCCACGAGTCTTGAACAAATCTTTGATTTAGTTTTCCAGTCGTTCCTTGTTATAGGCGGTTCAAATAACCGAGTATTGAACATATATGAGATATAAACCTTCGTTGTTCCTCAGTAGCTCAGTGGTAGAGCGGTCGGCTGTTAACCGATTGGTCGTAGGTTCAAATCCTATTTGAGGAGAACACTTTTTTATCTCTATTATGATCTCTATATCTAATATGATATCTCGCTATATATTATTATAATAACATTTTTTATACATCCATCTGTGGTGGACATTATCATTATAGATATGATTCTTCTATCTCCCATAGAAGTATGGGAGATAGAAGAAATGATTTATCGTATCGTTCACATCCACAAATCTCATTCAAAATAGCACAATTTATCTCAATTTCGATCCTTACCTCACAAACAAAATCTATTCATACATATAGATATTCTATATGTTTAGAGAATCTAAATAAAATTAGATAGATGAAATTATCTCGAATAATTCGATTGAGAATTACTGGGACATTTCAAACTTGTTGTTTTTTCTCACTAAGGTGGTCCGATCCAAGTCTTCTAAATTTTTCTGACGTCGTAGGGGTCGGGTAACCAATTCAAGTACATCTCTTGCATTGGCAAACCCATGAATCTGGGCAAAGGTAAATTCAACTGACCATTTAGTATTAATTCCTCTTGCCTCTAACGGGTTAGCATGCGCCATTCCAGTGATAGCTAAGTCGGGTTGTAATTCGCGTATACGTCGTATTTGATTCGAATTATCCGGTTTCTCTACAATTCGTGGTATTGGTACACACATCTTTATACATGTATCTTGTAAAAGTGATAATTCAGCATCTTGATATCGTTTATCCATATATGGAATACCAATTTCATAAACGATCATTCCACATCTGATTAAGAATCTTGCTAGAGATACTTCTAGCAGATTATCTCCCATTAAAAAGACAGATTTCCCACGTACCAAATCAAGATAATCCTTTAAACTTTCCCATATCCGCTTTTCCCTTTCCTCCAGACCTTGAGTCTCAACACCAAATACGGGACAAATCTTTTCAATCCAAGCACGCGTTCCGTCCGGACCGATAGGAAAAGGAGCTCCAATTAATTCACATTTTTCGCGTCTTATCAAAGTTGTCGCTGTCCGACTCAAAAATGGGTTAACACCACAAACATAAACTCCATCACCCAATGATGGAAGATCAGTATATCTTTGAGCAGGTAACCAACCTGATACCTTAATGGATTGACGTTTTAATTCTAGATTGAGTTGAGAAACCACATTGGATGGCAAAGATCCAAAAAGAACTAAGGAAGGATGATTTGCATATTCGACCAATTCTTCTTTTTTTCTAGAATGAAAAGAGAATAAATTTTGTATAGTTTCTTTTCGTTCACGAACGGATAATTCCGGTTCTGGACAACGATGTGCCATCGCAGCTAACACAGTATCTTCTCCTTGAGTAAAAGCATAATCCAGTCCATTCGCTCTTGCCACTAAAATTGGGATTCCAATTTCCCATTCTAATTTGGGAGCCATACCTTCCAAATCCATTTTGATTATTTCTGTAGTACAAGTGCCTATCCATATGATGACGCTGGGATCTCTATCTTTTCTTATTCGAAGACAAAGTCTTTTCAATCCTTCATAATCATTCAATTGAGCCGAGATATCTCCTTCTTCCAATTCTGCCATTGCATATCGGGGTTCTGCAAAAATCATAACTCCGAGTGCATTTTGCAGAAAATAACCACATGTCTTTGTGCCCACAACTAGAAAAAAACTGTCTTCAATCTTTTGATATAACCAAGATACACAGCTAATTGGACAAAAAGTATGATAATTACCTGTCTCACATTCGACAGTGAGAGTTTCATAAATTTTCACTGACATAAATGAATATAACTATTAACTATGTTGATTAAATCGTCGTAAATCCAAGTAAATTTTCCTTATTATTTTTATGTCTACCCTCATTAATAGGATTCAGATAAAGGTCAGAGAGTAAACTGAATAATTCCCGATCTGGAATATCCTTTGGTACAATACCTTCTGGTTGGGACAATATTTGATCCGCTATATCTAAATAATATTCACACACATAGTTAAGAGATGGTTCGGATCCAACCATTTCAAATAAGGTTTTCCCCTTGACTCTCGAAACTCGAATATCTTCAATAAGAGGTAACACTTCTATTACGGGCATTGGGCAGGCTTCTACATATTTATTTATAAGATCTCTTTTAGATGTACGATTTCCAACCAAGCCTGCTAATCGGAGTGGATGTGTACGAGCTTTTTCCCTGATAGAGGCAGTAATACGATTAGCTGCAAATAATGCGTCAAATCCATTATCTGTAATAATGATACAGTAGTCTGCATAGTTCAACGGAGCAGCAAAACCTCCACAAACCACATCGCCTAATACATCAAATAATATAATATCATATTCGTAAAATGCATTTAATTCTTTTAACAATTTCACAGTCTCCCCTACTACATATCCCCCGCATCCAGCTCCTGCGGGTGGCCCCCCAGCTTCCACACAATCTACCCCTCCATAACCCTTATGGATTACATCTTCGGACCAAATATCCTCATAATGGTAATCCTTGGACTGCAAAGTATCTATAATTGTAGGTATCAAAAAGCCTGTCAGAGTAAAAGTACTATCATGTTTGGGATCACATCCAATTTGTAATACTTTTTCACCACGTCTGGCTAGGGCAATTGAAATATTACAACTAGTCGTTGATTTACCAATTCCGCCTTTTCCATAAACTGCTATTTTCATCTTTTGATCTCCTTTTTATTTCTTTTTGATCTTCCGAACTTTTTCGTTATTTGTTCGATCTAATTTTCAGTTTGACTTTGCCTTATTTATTCATATGATTTATAATATGTTCCATAATTTCAGCTTGTTTTTCTTTTTTTATGTTATATATGGGTTGTATGTATTAAGTCGAGGTCATCTCAGTTAATAAATTGAAATCACCAGGGAAATAGTTTTGGAAAGATCCCGATTCTTCAATCGATCGGGATCTTTATTCTTTTCCATTTTTTAATAAATATATTTCTGTTTTCTTCCTATATTCTGGTATATATATAGATATTATCTAATTTATCGTCAACCACTCATCATTTGATTTCATAAAAATAAAAAATAAATTTCATAAGCCCAAAATGAATGACAAAGAATTGAATCCGGTCGGTTTTTTACCGGGCGAACGACGGGGATTGAACCCGCGCGTGGTGGATTCACAATCCACTGCCTTTGAACCACTTGGCTACGTCCGCCCCAAATAATAGAAGTCTCTCGGTCATTCCTTCCAAGAAAGAAAAAAGTTTCTAAGTCCCAAAATGGACTAATATCAAATATTAGTCCGTCAGTTCGGTTAGTAATTATTTCTGACCGGACATCAAAGTGTTGCAAGATCGATAACCTTCAAGCAACTCTCGAACAACTTAGTCGTATTTATCTATTTAAATATTTAGCAATAGGTATGAATTGCCTATGAGAGGAGAGAATGAAATTGGATACCAATTTCAGATCTAAGTTGAAATACTTATTATTATAGAATCGACTTATTTTTTTGCTTTATTTAGCATCCATAGCTGAATGGGTAAAAGCACCCAACTCATAATTGGGAAGTCGCGGGTTCAATTCCTGCTAGATGCAGGATAAAAAGTTATTGTGCTCTGCTTGCAATAACTTTTAGACGTAAAAAGAGTACCAAACCTTTCAAAAAATGTTTGGTACTCTTTTTCCTTTTCAAGAATTGAAACACACTAACAATCCATCGGATTGATTAATTAGCCGTCTATAGAATTAGCTTCAACAGCAGCTAGATCCAGAGGGAAGTTGTGAGCGTTACGTTCGTGCATAACTTCCATACCAAGGTTAGCACGATTAATGATATCAGCCCAAGTGTTAATTACACGACCTTGACTGTCAACAACAGATTGGTTGAAATTGAATCCATTTAAGTTGAAAGCCATAGTGCTGATGCCCAGAGCAGTAAACCAGATACCTACTACTGGCCAAGCAGCTAAAAAGAAATGTAGAGAACGGGAGTTGTTGAAACTAGCATATTGGAAGATCAATCGGCCGAAATAACCGTGAGCAGCTACAATATTGTAGGTTTCTTCTTCTTGACCAAATTTGTAACCTGCATTAGCGGACTCATTTTCCGTAGTTTCCCTGATCAAACTCGAAGTTACCAAGGAACCATGCATAGCACTAAATAGAGAGCCGCCGAATACGCCAGCTACACCTAACATGTGAAATGGATGCATAAGAATATTGTGTTCAGCCTGGAATACGATCATGAAATTGAAAGTACCAGAGATTCCTAGAGGCATACCGTCAGAGAAGCTTCCTTGACCGATAGGGTAAATCAAGAAAACAGCAGTAGCAGCTGCTACAGGAGCTGAGTATGCAACAGCAATCCAAGGACGCATACCTAGACGGAAGCTAAGCTCCCACTCACGACCCATATAGCAAGCTACACCAAGTAGGAAGTGTAGAACGATTAGCTCATAGGGACCACCGTTGTATAGCCATTCATCAACAGAAGCTGCTTCCCAGATGGGATAGAAATGCAGACCAATGGCTGCAGAGGTAGGAATAATAGCACCGGAGATAATATTGTTTCCATAAAGAAGAGAACCGGAAACAGGCTCACGAATACCATCAATATCTACTGGAGGAGCTGCAATGAAAGCGATAATGAATACAGAGGTTGCAGTCAATAGGGTAGGAATCATCAAGACACCAAACCATCCAATGTAAAGACGGTTTTCGGTGCTAGTGATCCAATCACAAAAACGATTCCATAGGCTTGCGCTTTCGCGTCTTTCTAGAATTGCGGTCATGGTTAGAACTTGGTTTATTTATAATTTAATCATTAGAAGCTCCCAAGCATATACATAAGGCTTGTTATTCAACAGTATAACATGATTCATATCTGTATGTCAACCAGATATTTTGACATCTATATTTTGACATCTATATTAAAAATAAAAGACTAAGATTAGTCTATAGAAATAGACTATCTTACATTTAGCATAGACTATATGCTTACTTTGTAAGCATATTTCACACTATATTAACAGTATAATATTATACCCGTATATATAGACGCTATATTACATTCCTTATTACTTTATGGTTCCAAGTAATAATTACTAATAAAATTGGATTGGATCCAGAATAAGTAGACTTCTGTCTACTTACTATAGGACTTGGATCCCATTGATCTGGGTTGCCCGGGACTTGAACCCGGAGCTCGTCGGATGGAGTGGATTATCTACTCCTTTTCTAAGAGTAAAAAATCTCTCCCCAAACCGTGCTTGCAATTTTCATTGCACACGGCTTTCTCCATGTATAAATTTATTAATCATTTGGATCTCCGGGTGGAAAAATTCCATAGGATCATGAAGTGAGGTAATTGATCAATAAGCATTTCATTGGTAAAATCAGTTTTCTACTTGTTTATTCTGTATATTTTGCCAGGAATTAGATAGGGCATTTAATTTGGATAATATCTGAATTCCAAAATCGTTCTCTCTGTGAACGAGTCTTTGAAAAGGACGAATAAATTAATTCTTGTTCTTTGAAGAACGATTTTGTGAAGAGTTCCGAACCTGATTCTTCCCGAACTACACGTATCGTACTTTTATGTTTACAAGCTAAAGTTTTAGCACATGGAAGTAGAAGTATATACTTTATATAATATAAACCATCTTTACTGATGGATCCACTGTAGTAATGAAAAAGATTTCTACAAATTCGATCGAATCGATCGAGGATATCATCATCTGTTAGACTGGTCCAGGATAATTTACTAATTGGATGGCCTGAGATGTCACAGAATTTTTCTTTAGCCAAAAAGAAAAGAATTGATCTAATCGGAGCTATTGGATTCAATTCATTGGTAACTAGATCGGTAATGAATAAATCATCTAGCATTTTGGTTCTAACCACGAGAGGTTTTATTTTAAAACTCAGAAAATAACCTAAAAAAAAGGAATCATTCTTGGATAATTCAAGAATACATATCCTATACGGTTGAGACCAAAGATGGAAATAATATTGCCAAAAATGAAACAGATGATATCTACATTTTTTCACTTGGAGGTGAGTACCCTTTAAAGCTATAAGGGATCTTTCTCCATATCTCACATAGTGGATGAAAGAATCCTTCAACAACCAGATCCTTTTGGTTGAAATATTGATAGGAAATATGACAATATGTTTGATCTTTCGATCAAAATGAGTTCGATTGGGAAAAGATCCATACAACAACGATCGTGAACGAGAAAATCGTTTCAGAAGAGGAACTAAAAAGGATTCGCATTCATATACATAAGAATTCCATAGGAACAGGGATAACCTCATATTTTCCCTCGGTACAACCAAAGCTTTCTGCAAATTTTCTGCACTAAAACTATTTTTCCATTCATGGAGAATGAATCGTAATAGATGCAAAGAAGGAGTATCTCGGATCCAGCGACGAAAGGTCCGCACCAAAATTTCCGGATGAATCGAGTAGGGCACTCGTATATCTGATATATAATTGGAATGTGGGAATTTATCCTCGATAAGGGGAAATATGCAATGTATGGACCGAATACTCTTCCATCCACTCATTGTTTCTGCAAAATGTTTTGATCGCATTGCGAACGAAACTTCCAAGATAACTGTCAAAGCCTCTAGTACCGGTTCAGAATAAGAATTTCTATTGCGATCAATAAATTGAATTGGATCACAATTCCCGAATAAACCAATTGAATCATTCTGTTGACGTATCCGACGAATCAAACGTTTTACAGTTAGGAAACTAAAATAATTAGAAATTAAAATTTCTATCGGTTCAGAGGAACTTGATCTATCTAAATGATGATCATGAGCAATTGCGTAAAGATCTTCTCGAAAAAAAAGTGGATATAAAAAGAATTGTTGCCAAGATCTATGTTTGTTTCCATCTCTTTGAAACTCATCCATTTTAAAACCTGGGGCCCTAGAATAACCTCTTGGATTATGAAATGATACATGGTGCGATCTAGTCGGGACATAAGAAAGAATCTTTATCTGAATATTCTATCTACAATAGATCTTCATTCGTCATGAGGAAGAACAAAAATCTTTTATCTTGGCGGTCCGATCGCTCTCCTGACTTAGGGAATAAATTGACCTGGTCAGTACACTATTTCTCTTACACATTTGTTTTTGAGTATTTAGGACTCATTGCGGGTGTAGAAATCCCTGATCTACTACAGGGAAAAACTTCCCTTATCGGTTACTAAAATGCTCTTAACTTCTGAGTAGTAAAGGGAATTCCTCGTTGAAATGAGGAACAGAAGCTCGTTCCTCTGGTTTTACTTATGATTCAAGCCATCCAGCTTTCTCCATTGACTCGCTCGACTTAATCGAGTGTTGATTCGATCTTATTTCATAACTCATACATTTGTTCAAACAGCATAGAATATCCAATATTCTATTGGATACATTTGACTCCTTGAATAAAATACGTTTCTGATAAAATAAGATAAACAAAATAAAGTCTCATCAAGTCAAGATTGTTAGAACGACATGCTGCTTTTTCCATTTATTTCCTTTTCAGGATCAGTCGTAGTCTTACTAACTTTACCGATGGTATGGACGAAATTTTTACTTCATCCGAATGTGTAAAAGACCTTAGTCGCACTTAAAAGCCGAGTACTCTACCATTGAGTTAGCAACCCTTATTTGCTATTTGAAGAGATGTAATCGAAGTGATATACAAAGTTATTCCATATGAAAGAACCGGTATGAGATTTGAATCAGAAATAAATAGAATATATTTATTCTATGGAAAAAAAAAAAAAAAAATAAAGGATCTATTAATTTAGATCTACCATTTATGAATCAAATCATAAAATTTGATACGGATCAGGTTATTTTTGATCCGTCAAACGAATTCACAATGATTCGAAAACATCCTGAATAGTGGACCTAATGAAATATTTATTAGGAATTATATGGGCACAATGCGCCATTGTCAATCCCAGATTGTTGGATTGACACTTTAATTGTTGGATTGGCACTACATTAAGACGAAAAAATTATTAGATACATCAATTAAAAGATCCTACGCTTATATTAGGAATGACAGTAAAAAAAAATTATTATTCGTTACGATAATTTGTTCTCAAGAAACTTCCAACTTTTCCATAGGAAGTTAGTTCCTGTATTTCATTAATTCGGTCCTTCTATACACTCCATCTTTTATCGTTCTTAGTCGAACGATTCAAATCTCTCTCATCTCCATATCAATAGAAAAAGATTTCTAATCTGCATACCTATATAGGATCGCAGGGCAATAATATACATGAAATGAGCATATAATAAGAGGAAAAAAAATGGATAATAAGAAAACAACCATGACACGAAACGTAAATAATAAATAAATCTCATGTAATTGAAATTTATTGCTAAATTTATTGGACCTAGACGTAGACGCATGACTTATCTCCCTTTTTTTAATTCTAAAGCACGTTTAAAATGATAAATTTTTGCCCTCAGAAAAATACCATGAACAGTTTCCGTAGGTTGAGCTCCTAAATTCACAATAGCACCATAAATTAAGCGAGTTTCATCCTTATTCATTGGATCATAAAAACCCAATTCCTAAAGAGCTTTTCTTTCTCCTCGAGACTTAACGTCAATGGCAACAATTCGATAGGTAGCTCATTGGGATAGATAGACAAGATAACCCCCTATCCCCCCTGGAAAACGTATATGAAGGTTTATCCTCATATGGCTCGAGCGATAATTGTTCGTATAAGCTCTCCCTATTTATAGAAGGAATATCTAACTAGATAAACTTTATAAATTAAAGTTATTATTCATCTTATTCCTTTGACTTCTCAAGAATAATAAAGATAAAATTTGTACTCGTAGCTCAAGTATGCTTGAGTAATGTTCAAAAACCAGAGAATATTACTAAAAAAGCATTTATCGCCACTAGCCGTCTTTCATCTATTTTCTCTCTCCGTTTTACGTGGAATATATCTAAATTCTTTATAATGTGATATAATTGTTTGATCGGAAATATAATTTTCTTGTTCTGAGATCAATTATCTTATCTTTGAATCATTAGGTCCAAGCCTTACTCTGGTGGTCCCCATCCATTACGGAATGACAGCAACGTACATTTCGTTATTTTCCACGTCGAGCAATAGGACGTGATTGATCCTTGTCGAATTCTATCTAGCTTTTCTCGAAATCGTTCGACTTAGATCGAAAATTGTTTCCTTATTCCACTTCACTATTCTAATCTTTGAGCTCGATGTAGACTTACAAAATGGTTATATCTCATTTATTTCATTTACACTAACCCTAAATTCTATCCCCTAATTGAAAAACGAATTTATATTTTATTCCTAGTCAAGCTCCGCTTATCTTTTTCAGAATATAAATGTTGAGCGAAGAGAATCTTCAAATAGAAAATGGCGGATGTCATAATCCACAGAACCAATCATGTCGTTTAAGTCGCACGTTGCTTTCTACCACATCGTTTTAGACGATTTGTTATCATAAGGTAGATATCTGATCTGCTATAAAATAGATATGTAATTATGAATAGTCATTAACTTAATTATACACAATATTTATATTGACATAAATTCATTATCCGAGCTAATGCTAGGTATTGAACTCTTCTTTAGCTGCATACATTACTTCGACAGTAATGGTTTCAATGCCCTTTTGTCGTGCAAATTTCTCAGTATTTCTTTCTACCTTTTCTCTGACAAAACGGGGGATTTTATTTAATTCTAGTCGACTTTCAGGATTCCAAATTAGGCCTATATCCGTGGATAATGATTTGGTTATGATTTCTTTAGTATCATGACCACCAAAAATATCTAGAAGATGGTCCTCCATACCTAGAGCAAATGAGTTATAAACTAGATCAGCTATTTGATTAGTACCTTCGTAACCTAGAAAGGGTCGGTATCCCAAGGGAAAATTTTGTATATGAACTGGTGCAGAAATAACTCCACAAGGAATATCAAGACGTTTACCAATATGACGTTCCATTTGAGTACCAAATATTGCAGATGGTTCTACGTGAGCGATCATATCTCCTACTTCAGCATGATCATCTGTGATCAGTATTTCATCACAGAAACCTTGGATTTGCTCTTTAAACCATTCCGCATCGTGTTTGCAATAAGTACCTGCACAACTCACACGAATTCCCATCTCTCGAGCAAGTATCTTAGTGATTGAAGCAGCATGAGTTGCATCACCAAAAACGACTGTTTCTTTTCCCGTCAAATTCTGACAATCAATAGATTTTGAAAACCAAGCAGCTTGGGAAACAAATCGAGTTTGTCCGTCGATATAAGGTTCATAATCAACTCTTTTACTTGATGAACTACGAGCCAAGGTATTCACATTTTTGTGAATCTGGCGGATCCACTCCGCCATATCCACAGCCCCCATGGGGGCTGTGGATATGTAAGGCATTCCATATTCTTTATTCAAATACATCGCCGTCATTAAGCCCACTTCACGATAAGGAATTAAATTGAACCAAGCTTTTGGTAAATTTTTAAGATCTTCTACAGATCCTCCTTCAGGAATTATTTGATTAATTTCAATGTCCAGATCTCGTAATAAACGTCTCAACTCACGACAATCGTGTTGATTATGAAAGCCCAATGTAAAAATTCCAATTATATTGACAGAAGGCGCATCTGTTAGGAATTTATCCAATTTTTTTTGTCTATGGCATCTATCTAAATAATATCGAACTACCTGTTCCAAAGTTCTATCTGCCGCCTGAATTTCATTCACTTGATAATGATCTACATCCGCAAAAATGACGTTGGAATCAGAAATTATGGATGCTCTATCCACAAAATTCTGTAAATCCTCTTGCAAGATACTAGAGGTACATGTAGGTGTCAATATGATAAGATCAGGACGTTCTTCCTTATCTTTACGAATAATATTATCCACAACTCTTTCTTGAGATCCACGTGCTAGTACGTGACGATCTACTATACTAGCAGTAGCAGCAGTAAAATCTCTTTCGCGTTCTAACATAGAACGCATTACATTAAAATAATCATCGCCTAGAGGAGCATGCATGATGGCATGCACATTTTTGAAGGAACTAGCTACTCGTAGGGTTCCAATATGAGCAGGACCAGCATACATCCAATGGGCTAATTTC